ATATTGGTGTTAGAATGTTTTTAGTTAATACTGAGATGTTTAAATTTTAATTAGGATTCTTCCTGTTGGAGGAAAAATAAAAGGCTGAGTGCTATGTCAGTATTGTAAAGGTGCGTTTTAAATTGCAAAAAAATGGAAGATTTATAAATTTAGCCTAGGAATTTAGGAGATTTTTTTGGAAAATTTTTAATTAGGATTCTTCCTGTTGGAGGAAAAATAAAAGGCTGAGTGCTATGTCAGTATTGTAAAGGTGCGTTTTAAATTGCAAAAAAATGGAAGATTTATAAATTTAGCCTAGGAATTTAGGAGATTTTTTTGGAAAATTTTTAATTAGGATTCTTCCTGTTGGAGGAAAAATAAAAGGCTGAGTGCTATGTCAGTATTGTAAAGGTGCGTTTTAAATTGCAAAAAAATGGAAGATTTATAAATTTAGCCTAGGAATTTAGGAGATTTTTTTGGAAAATTTTTAATTAGGATTCTTCCTGTTGGAGGAAAAATAAAAGGCTGAGTGCTATGTCAGTATTGTAAAGGTGCGTTTTAAATTGCAAAAAAATGGAAGATTTATAAATTTAGCCTAGGAATTTAGGAGATTTTTTTGGAAAATTTTTAATTAGGATTCTTCCTGTTGGAGGAAAAATAAAAGGCTGAGTGCTATGTCAGTATTGTAAAGGTGCGTTTTAAATTGCAAAAAAATGGAAGATTTATAAATTTAGCCTAGGAATTTAGGAGATTTTTTTGGAAAATTTTTAATTGAGATTATGGGGAAGGGTACTTTATTTAGGGAAGTTAAGTAGAGAAAGTAAGTGCTATGTCACGGTTCTTGTTTTTGGGGTTTGGCAAGAATTAACAGTAAATAGCCGTGTTCATTGTCTTGGGCAATGAATCTACTTTTAGGGGGGTAGGGGGGGTTTGTGGATATATTCAGTTATGAACATGAAATCGTACGTGGGTGTACGTGCGCGTACGTGGGTGTACGTGGGTGTACGTGGGTGTACGTGCGCGTACGTGGGTGTACGTGCGCGTACGTGGGTGTACGTGCGCGTACGTGGGTGTACGTGCGCGTACGTGGGTGTACGTGCGCGTACGTGGGTGTACGTGCGCGTACGTGGGTGTACGTGCGCGTACGTGGGTGTACGTGCGCGTACGTGGGTGTACGTGCGCGTACGTGGGTGTACGTGCGCGTACGTGGGTGTACGTGCGCGTACGTGGGTGTACGTGCGCGTACGTGGGTGTACGTGCGCGTACGTGGGTGTACGTGGGTGTAAATTCTCTTATGTCCGTCAAGCATGAAAAGATAGTCCCGGCTCATAATTATGAGGGTGGAGAATGTACATCGAGGTGCTCGTCTACAATAAGTGCACCGGGTCAGGGCCCGCCGCGGCCATGTTGAGTCCAAGCATACCCCAAAAATTAAAAAATACCAAATGCATGACACCACAGTTATGTGTGAGCATGGGCTGATTAGTCATTAGTCCATCGAGATGTCTTATTTAAGAGGAACGTGTGGGCGATCTTAGGGATATGGCCCTGAGGTAAGAACCAGATGCCAGTTATAGTTTCACGCTAGAAACCCCCAAGTGTAATGGGCCCGGAGCGAGAAGAGGGATACGAAGTGGGCGGGTTGCTGGTTTCACGGAGGATGGTAGATCAAGGGATTCCTAAGGGAAGGGGATAGTCGTGTGGACGAGAGAAGATTTGACTTGGATGGTCTATGTTCGATTAAGGAATGAATGTTTGGATGTTGGTTAAGATGGGTAATTGGGTTATGGATATTCGTGTTGATGGTAGGGATTTGTGAGTTTAGCAGGAAATGTACTATGTCCTGTTAAGCAGAGATGTGCTGGCTTATATGCATGGGGATAAGGTTTTAATGTACGATTAAACATAGAATGGTCTAATGTTGATTATGAGATGATAGTATAGATACATGTTGATGGGGAAAGGCACTAATGCACGAATTACATAGCGTTAAGGGGAATTTTTGTCAATAGTGACAAGGTACTTGGATTTATTATTAGGAGGAAAGCAGAGAATAGTTTAAAGAGAATTTCAGCTTTGGGTGCTGATGGTGGGGTATAAACCTCTTCTCTGATGTCCCAGGGTGAGTTGATCTCCGTTTCTGGTTTACAAGACCAGGGTAATACACTATACTACTGGGGCCTTCATTTAAGGATTTTATTCTCAATTAAGCTTGCAAGGGGTATAAGGATGAGGATGATAGAGAAGTAGAGGATAGATGCTACTTGTCCAATAGTAATAAATGGGTGTTCAACTGGTTGTCCTCCGATCCATGTGAGTGTTAGAAGGTCTGCAACGAGGATTCAGAAGAGAACTTGGCTAATCGGTCGGAATATTATGCTGCGTTGTTTGGATATGTGGAGGAAGGGGATAATTGCTAGGATGAGAATTGATATAACTAGGGCTAGAACACCTCCTAGTTTGTTAGGGATGGAGCGTAAAATGGCGTAGGCAAATAGAAAATACCATTCAGGTTTGATGTGGGGAGGAGTGTTGAGAGGATTGGCAGGGGTGTAGTTGTCTGGGTCTCCGAGAAGGTCAGGGGAGAATAAGACTAGGAGTATGAGTAGGAGGATAAGTACGAGAAATCCTAGAAGGTCTTTAATTGTGTAATAGGGGTGGAATGGAATCTTATCAGAGTCTGATGGGATACCTGATGGGTTATTGGAGCCAGTTTCATGGAGGAAAAGTAAGTGAATCATCACTAGTGCTGCGATGATGAATGGGAGAATGAAGTGGAAAGCGAAGAATCGGGTGAGTGTAGCTTTGTCGACTGAAAATCCTCCTCAAATTCATTCAACTAGGGTTGTTCCAATGTAGGGGATAGCTGATAAAAGATTGGTAATTACAGTAGCGCCTCAGAATGATATTTGTCCTCATGGGAGAACATAGCCTATAAATGCTGTGGCTATTACTGCAAATAGTAGAATAATGCCAATATTCCAGGTTTCTAGGTAAGTATATGAGCCGTAGTAGATTCCACGACCTACATGTATATATAAGCAGATAAAAAATATTGATGCTCCATTGGCGTGTAGGTAACGAATAAGTCAGCCATAGTTTACGTCTCGGCAAATATGTGTGACTGAAGAAAATGCTGTTGCTGTGTCTGATGTGTAGTGTATAGCTAGGAATAGGCCAGTTAGGATTTGGATTATTAGGCATAGTCCTAATAGGGAGCCAAAGTTTCATCAGACTGAAATGTTTGAGGGGGCGGGAAGGTCAATTAGGGAGTGGTTAACAATTTTTAGTAGGGGGTGAGTTTTACGAATGTTGGTCATTAAGTTCTTATAGTTGAATACAACGGTGATTTTTCATGTCATTAGTCATGGTTAGAATCCATGTAGGAACTATGACATATATAGTATTTTTATTGAGTGTAATGTTTGTAATTGGCTTTGTGGGGTTCGCTTCTAAGCCATCTCCTATTTATGGGGGGCTTGGGTTAATTGTTAGTGGTGGGGTTGGATGTGGTATTATTTTAAGTTTTGGTGGTTCATTTTTAGGTTTAATAATATTTTTGATTTATTTAGGGGGAATGTTAGTAGTATTTGGGTATACAACTGCAATGGCAACTGAGGAGTATCCTGAAACTTGAGGGTCAAACATTATGATTTTTAGTATGCTTATTTTGGGTGTGCTGTTAGAGGTAGGATTAGTAGTGTTCATAGCGATGAGTGATGAGGTGGAGGTTCTGGTTAGTTTTAAAAATATGGGTGATTGGGTTATTTTTGAGGGGGATGATGTAGGTCTAATTCGGGAGGATTCTATAGGAGTGGCAGCATTATACAGTTATGGAAGTTGGTTAATAGTAGTTGCTGGTTGGTCTCTGTTTGTGAGTATTTTTATTGTTATTGAGATTACTCGTGGGGGTTAGGCTAGGATAAACAGGGCTAAAAGCATTGAAATTAGGAAGGACAAGGAGTAAAATTTGATAAGGCCTTTTTGTGAGGATACAGAGGTTGATGCAAGGATTTGAATATCCGAGATGTTTTTTGGGATTGCTTTTTCGGTTCAAGTTATGTCTAAGAGTAGTGTTGCTACATTTTGACTTGCTGAGAGGTTAACATAGGGTAAGAGGCGGTGTATTGTAGCGGGGAAAAATCCTAGTATATTTGAGAAGTTGAAGGAGTTGGATTGTGTACTTATTTTTAGGTGTAAGCTAAGTTGATTAAGTTCTATAGCAATAGTGAAGCCTAAAATGGTAACAAATAGGGCGGTTAATTTTATGTATAAGGGCATGGTTATTTGGGGAATACTATTTGGTGTAACTAGATTAGTAATAAGGAAGCCTGCAAAAATACTTCCGAGTGCGAGACGTTTAATAGAATTAATTAATGATGGGTTATTCTCATTAATAATAATAAGAGTAGGGTAGCGAGGTTGTCCTAGGAGAGCGAAAAAGATAATTCGTGTACTATAAACAGCTGTGAGAGAGGTGGCGATGAGGGTAATAATAAGGGCTCAGGCGTTGGTATAAGACGTGTTTGCGGATTCAATAATTAGGTCTTTTGAGTAGAAGCCTGTTAGGAATGGTATGCCGGTGAGGGCAAGGCTACCAATAGTAAGAGCAGAGGATGTAAAGGGGAGGGTTTTGTATAGTCCTCCTATTTTTCGGATGTCTTGCTCATCGTTAAGGCTATGAATAATTGATCCAGAGCATAAAAAGAGTATAGCTTTGAAAAAAGCGTGGGTACAGATATGCAGGAATGCCAGGTGGGGTTGATTAATTCCGATTGTGACTATTATTAAGCCTAGTTGACTTGAAGTAGAGAAGGCTACGATTTTTTTGATATCATTTTGTGTGAGGGCACATAGGGCAGTAAATAGGGTGGTGATTGCTCCTAGGCATAGAATTAATGTTTGGGCAGTTTTATTATTTTCTAATAAAGGGTGAAAACGGATGAGGAGAAAAACTCCTGCTACAACTATTGTGCTTGAGTGAAGTAAAGCAGATACTGGGGTCGGACCTTCTATTGCTGAGGGGAGTCATGGGTGAAGGCCAAATTGTGCGGATTTACCTGTAGCGGCTAGGATAAGACCAATAAGTGGGAGGATAGTGACATTATTATCTGATATAAATATTTGTTGAAATTCTCATGTGTTAAGATTAATAGCGAATCAGGCTATGGCCATAATGAAGCCAATATCTCCGATGCGGTTATATAGGATTGCTTGCAAGGCTGCGGTGTTGGCGTCTGTTCGACCGTGTCATCAGCCGATAAGAAGAAATGATATAATTCCTACTCCTTCCCATCCGATAAATAATTGGAAGAGATTGTTGGCGGTGACTAGGATGAGTATGGTGATTAGAAATATAAGTAGATATTTAAAGAATTGATTAATTTTAGGATCTGAGTGTATATATCATATAGAGAATTCTATAATGGATCATGTTACGAATAGTGCGATTGGAGTGAATAGTATAGAGAAATAGTCTAGTTTGAAGCTGGTTGTGAGTTTTAGAGTATGAATTGTTATTCAGTGCCAGTTAGATACTATTGTCTCTTGGTTTGAGATAATGAAGATTAGTGTTGGGATAAGACTAATTATGAATGCATAGGATACTGAAGTTTTTACGTAATAGGGGTAGTTATTGTGATTAAAAATGTTAGTAAATGAGGCTATAATTGGGAGAACCAGGATAATGATTGAGACGGCTATAGAAGTAGAGAATAGGTTAATTACTTTTATTTGGAGTTGCACCAATTTTTTGGCTCCTAAGGCCAACGGATTACTTCTATCCTTTAAAAGTTGAGAAAGCCATGAGATTAGTCATGGGAGCATGAATTAGCAGTTCTTGCAAGCATTCTCGGTAAATAAGGAGGTATAATCTTCTATTATTAGATTCACAATCTAATGTTTTTTTTAAACTATATTTACAGAGCATTGGGCCTAGGATGATCTTAGGGTTAATAGACAAGAGAAGTAGAGGGGCCAGGTGGAGTATTATGAGAGTATTTTCTCGAGTGAATGTAGGGGAGATATTATTTGTATGATATGTAAATTTTCCTCGCTGGGTGGTTGATAGTATATAAAGAGAGTAAAGTGCTGTAATTAGAACATTAGTTCCTATAAGGATAATAGTGAGATTTGATCATGAGAAAGATGCTATGACGATGAGAAGCTCTCCTAGAAGATTAATGGTTGGTGGCAGGGCTAGGTTGGTGAGGCTGGCGAGTAGTCATCATGCTGCTATTAAAGGGAGAATCATTTGTAATCCTCGAGCTAAAAGTATAGTTCGACTGTGGACACGTTCGTAATTGGAGTTAGCTAGGCAAAATAATAAGGAGGAGGTAAGGCCATGAGCAATTATTAATGCTGTAGCTCCTATAAAACTTCATGGGGTTTGAATTAGAATTGCGACAATTACTAAGGCTATGTGGCTTACTGAAGAGTAGGCAATTAGCGATTTCAGGTCTGTTTGTCGAAGGCAAATGGAACTAGTTATGATTATACCTCATAGGGAGAGTATCAGAAATGGATAGGCTATATATTCTGTGATTGGGTTAAGTAGAATAGTAATACGTATTATACCATATCCTCCTAGTTTAAGTAAGATGGCTGCTAGGACTATAGAGCCTGCAATGGGGGCTTCAACATGAGCTTTTGGGAGTCAAAGGTGAAGACCATAAAGGGGTATTTTGACTAAAAATGCTATTATACATGCTAGTCACATAAGTGAATTAGATCATGATGTTGGTAGGGATTCATTGGATAGTTGGATTAGAAGGAAGTTAAGGGATCCCATGGAATTTTGAAGGTGAATTAGGGCAACTAGTAAAGGGAGTGATCCCATAAGGGTATAGAATAAAAAGTAAGTTCCTGCATTAAGTCGTTCTGTTTGGTTACCTCATCGTGTGATAATAATTAGTGTAGGAATTAGTGTTGCTTCAAATAGAATATAAAATAAGATAAGTTCTGTGGCTGAGAATGTTATTACTAGGAAGATTTGTAGGGAGATAAGAAGAGAGATATATGTTTTTTTGCGTAGTAATGATTCTTTACTTAAGTGATGTTGGCTTGCTAGGATTATTAGAGGTAGGAGTCAAACTGTTAGTATTAAAAGAGGGGTGGAAAGAGCATCTGAGAAAAATGTGGTTGATAGGTTTAAGTTGGTGTCGTTTGGCTGATTAAGAAGAAGAAAAGTAGTCAGGCTAATTAGTAGGCTGTAGATTGTTGCGTTGATTCAGATTATATGATTTTTAGATCATCATACAGTGGGAATGAGTATAATTGTGGGGATAATAGTTTTTAGCATTGTAGAAGGTTCAGATTTTGGACATAATCTATGCCATAGGTATTAGATACTATAACGAGTAGGGCCAGCCCAATTGCGGCCTCACAGGCCGCGAATACTAAGAGAACAATTGGAAATATAAAAGATAATGTGTAGTGTATATTTAGAGCTGTTAATGTGATTAAAATGAATAGAGATAATATTATTCCTTCTAAGCATAAAAGAGAAGATATTAAATGGGATCGGTAAACTAGCATGCCTAAAAGGGCAAAGATAAACGCTAGGAAGATATTGACGTAGATTGAAGGCATTTTGATAATTATGGTTTTACCATAGTCTAATGAGTCGAAATCATTTATTTTTAATTAAACTAATTATCATATTCTACTCATTCTAGGCCTTTTTGGATTCACTCGTAGGCTAACCCCAGGGCTAGGATAGAGATAAGTATAAGTGCTATGATGAGAACTAGGTTTAGGTTGTTAAATTGTGCGGCTCATGGAAGAGGAAGAAGAAGGGCAATTTCTAGATCAAATAATAAGAATGTAATTGCTACTAAGAAAAATTTTATTGAGAAGGGGAGTCGTGCTGACCCTATAGGGTCAAATCCGCATTCATAGGGGCTTGTTTTTTCTGAGTAGATATTCAACTGAGGAAGTCAAAATGCAATGGTCACCAGGATTAGGGAGATCGATATATTAGTTAGTAAAACTAGAATTAGGTTAATTACTCTTTTTTGGATTTATACCAAAACTAACTGATTGGAAGTCAGATGTACTAGTTAATACTAAAAGAGTATGAGCCTCATCAATAAATTGATACATACAGGAATAGTCAGACGACATCTACAAAGTGTCAATATCATGCGGCTGCCTCAAAGCCAAAATGGTGACTTGATGTGAAGTGGAAGTGGAGCTGTCGTAAAAGGCAAACTGTGAGGAAAGTAGAACCAATAATTACGTGAAGGCCATGGAATCCTGTAGCTATAAAGAATGTTGATCCATAAACTCCATCTGAAATGGTAAATGATGTTTCATAGTATTCTGATGCTTGAAGTAGGGTGAAGTAGATACCCAGGAGGATAGTGATTGCTAAGGCTTGTTGCATATTTTTACGATTGCCTTCTATTAAGCTATGGTGGGCTCAGGTAATTGAGACTCCTGAGGCTAGAAGGACTGAGGTGTTAAGTAAGGGAACTTCAAGGGGGTTAAGAGGTTTAATACCTGTTGGAGGTCAGCAACCTCCTAGTTCTGGTGTAGGGGCTAGGCTTGAGTGATAGAAAGCTCAGAAGAAGCCTGCAAAGAAAAAGACTTCTGAAACAATAAATAGAATTATTCCATATCGTAAACCTTTTTGAACAATGGGAGTATGGTGGCCTTGAAATGTGCCCTCTCGTACAATATCTCGTCATCACTGATATATAGTGAGTGTATTTGTTAATAAGCCAATTAGGAGAAGTGAGGGGGAGTTAAAGTGAAATCATATTGCTAGACCTGATGTTATAAGTAGGGCGGATAGGGCTCCAGTGAGTGGTCATGGACTAGGGTTAACTATGTGATAAGCGTGGGTTTGGTGGGTCATTAGGTGTTATCGTGTAAATATAGGCTTACAAGAAGGGTAAAAACGTAGGCTTGAATTAGGGCTACAGCAAATTCTAGAATTGTTAGGAGAATAAGAATAATAAAAGTAATTAGGGCTGTTGTTGGACTAATTGAGATTAGGGCGAGTGCTGCGCCTCCGATAAGATGCATTAGTAAGTGGCCTGCTGTAATGTTGGCTGTGAGTCGTACAGCTAAGGCCATGGGTTGAATGAACAGGCTAATTGTTTCAATAATTACCAGTATAGGAATAAGGGGCACAGGTGTTCCTTGCGGGAGAAAGTGAGCTAGTGACGTTTTAGTTTTGTATCGGAAGCCTGTAATTACAGCTCCTGCTCATAGTGGGATAGCTATCCCTAGATTTATTGATAATTGGGTTGTTGGTGTAAACGAGTGGGGTAAGAGGCCTAGAAGGTTAGTTGAGCCAATAAATATAATTAGGGAGATTAGCATAAGGGATCAGGTCCGTCCTTTAGGGGAGTGCATTATCATTATTTGTTTTAGAATTAATTGGGCTAATCATTGTTGGGCTGAGACTAGTCGGTTGTTGATCAGTCGGGTAGGGGCAGGAAATAGAAGGGTTGGGAATATAATAATTAGGATTACGATTGGTAAGCCTATTATTGTTGGGGTAATAAAAGAGGAGAATAGATTTTCGTTCATTTTGTTTCTCATGGGCTGGGGAAGGAAGTAGGCTTAAGTGTTTTTGGTGTTGGGCTTAATGGATAGGAATATTTATGAAATTTAAGCTGAATTAGGGCAAATAATGTTAGGATTATAGCGATGATAGTTACTAGTCATGTGGATGTGTCGAGTTGTGGCATTTCATTATGGAGAGTATTATTTAGCTCTCATTCTCTAGCTTAAAAGGCTAGCGCTAGTTTAGCTTCATAATGAGTCTAAATTATGGATAAGGATCAGTTCTCGAAGTGCTTAAGTGGAACTATTTCAAGAACAATAGGCATAAAACTATGGTTTGAGCCACAAATTTCTGAACATTGGCCATAAAAGAGTCCTGGTCGGGTGGAGATGAGAGTAGCTTGATTTAGGCGCCCAGGGATAGCATCTGTTTTTAATCCTAGGGATGGTACGGCTCAAGAGTGAAGTACGTCTTCTGAAGAGATTAACATGCGGATGGGAAGTTCTATTGGGAGAACAACTCGATTATCAACTTCTAGAAGTCGTAAGTCGCCAGGGTTAAGATCAGATGTAGGAATTATATAGGAGTCAAAGCTTAAATCTTCATAGTCCGTGTATTCATAGCTTCAGTACCATTGATGACCTATTGTCTTTACTGTCAAGGAGGGGTTATTGATCTCGTCTATTATATATAGGATTCGCAGAGAGGGAAGAGCAATTATAATTAGAATAATAGCTGGAAGAATAGTTCAGATAGTCTCTACTTCTTGAGCATCTATCGTGCTTGTATGTGTAAGTTTTGTAGTTAACATAAGTGAGATAATATAAAGGACCAGTGAGCTAATTAAGAAGACGATTATGAGCGTGTGATCATGGAAGTGGAGAAGTTCTTCTATAATGGGAGATGAGGCATCTTGAAAGCCTAGCTGAAAAGGGTATGCCATAAAGATATATAGGAGTTGAACCTATAAATTAACTTCGACAAAGTTATGTAATGGTTTTACTAATATCTTATTGAGAAAGTCATAATGGTTATGCGGCTGGCTTGAAACCAGTCTTAGGGGGTTCGATTCCTTCCTTTCTTGAGTTAAGCTTTCACGTAGGCAGGTTCCTCGAATGTATGATATGGAGGTGGGCATCCGTGGAGTCATTCTAGATTAGTTGTAGTTAACTCTACGGTCTCTACTTCTCGTTTCGAGGCGAAGGCTTCCCAGATTATAAAGATTATTACTATTACAGCGGTTAGAGAGATGAATGAGCCTATCGATGAAACGGTGTTTCATATTGTGTAGGCGTCTGGATAGTCTGAGTATCGTCGTGGCATGCCGGAAAGCCCAAGGAAATGTTGTGGGAAGAAGGTTAAGTTAACTCCTACAAATATTACGGTGAAGTGAATTTTTGCTCAGGTCTGATCTAGGGTGTAACCTGAGAATAAAGGGAATCAATGAGCAAATCCTCCTATAATGGCGAATACAGCTCCTATGGATAATACGTAGTGGAAGTGAGCTACTACATAATATGTATCATGTAGAACGATGTCTAGAGAAGAATTAGCTAGCACAATTCCTGTAAGACCGCCTACTGTAAATAAGAAAATAAAGCCTAAGGCTCAAAGTATTGCTGGAGCTCATTTAATATTACCGCCGTGTAGAGTTGCTAGTCAACTAAATACTTTTACTCCTGTAGGAATAGCAATAATTATGGTGGCTGAAGTAAAATAAGCTCGTGTGTCCACGTCTATTCCTACCGTGAATATATGGTGGGCTCAAACAATAAATCCAAGGAAGCCAATTGATATCATAGCTCACACTATTCCTATATAACCAAATGGTTCTTTTTTCCCAGAATAGTAGGTTACAATGTGAGAAATTATTCCGAACCCTGGTAAGATAAGAATGTATACTTCAGGGTGACCGAAGAATCAGAATAAGTGTTGATAGAGAATGGGATCTCCACCACCTGCTGGATCAAAAAAGGTTGTATTTAAGTTTCGGTCTGTTAAAAGTATTGTAATGCCGGCAGCTAAAACTGGTAAGGAGAGAAGTAGAAGCACAGCTGTAATGAGAACGGATCATACAAATAGGGGTGTTTGGTACTGAGATATAGCGGGAGGTTTTATGTTAATAATAGTAGTAATAAAATTAATAGCCCCTAAAATAGATGAAACTCCGGCTAAGTGTAGGGAAAAGATAGTAAGGTCAACTGAGGCCCCTGCATGAGCTAAGTTGCCAGCCAGTGGTGGATAGACAGTTCAACCAGTCCCTGCACCAGCTTCTACTATAGATGAGGCTAATAAAAGAAGGAAAGATGGTGGGAGGAGTCAAAAGCTTATATTGTTTATTCGGGGAAAAGCTATATCAGGGGCTCCAATTATCAGGGGAACCAGTCAGTTCCCGAAGCCTCCAATTATGATAGGTATAACTATGAAGAAAATTATTACAAAGGCATGTGCGGTAACAATAACATTATAGATTTGATCATCTCCAAGTAAAGTCCCGGGTTGGCCCAATTCTGCTCGGATCAACAGACTGAGGGCTGTTCCTACCATTCCAGCTCAGGCTCCAAATAAAAGGTAGAGAGTTCCAATGTCTTTGTGGTTGGTAGAAAATAATCAACGATTAATGAACATAAGTAAAGGAAGGTAAAATGGCTGAGTAAGCATTAGACTGTAAATCTAAAGACAGAGGTTGAGCCCTCTTTTTACCAAGCCCTGAGGTGAAATTTCATATTGAATTGCAAATTCAAAGGAGCAGCTTCAATTCTGCCGGGGCTTCTCCCGCCTTTTTTTCCTTACGGCGGGAGAAGTAGATTGAAGCCAGTTGATTAGGGTATTTAGCTGTTAACTAAAATTTCGTGGGGTTGGATCCCACCAATCTAGGGGGATTTAGTTTAATTAAAGCACCTGATTTGCATTCAGGAGATGTAAAGTTAATTTGCAGTCCTTAAGCAGGGGTTAAGTAAAGTTTACTTGCTTAGAGCTTTGAAGGCTCTTGGTCTATGTAACCTAAACCCCTTGGTGTTAATTTAATACTGAGAGTATAGGTGTGAGAGGGAGGAATATTGTTGATAAAATAATTAGTGGGGCAATAAATGTTATACGTTTTATTGGTTCAAATTGTCATTTTATTTTTAAGTTGTTGGTTGTTGGAAATATTGTTAGTGAAGAAGAGTAGATTAGGCGTAAGTAAAAGTAAAGGTTTAGGAGGGCTAGAATAGCTATTATTGTGGGTATAATGATGTTGCCATTTTTTGTTAGTTCTTGAATGATGATTCATTTTGGGATAAAGCCTGTTAGTGGAGGGAGGCCTCCTAGGGATATTAAAGTAATTAGAATAGCTGTTACTATTAATGGGGTCTTGTTTCATATCTGTGATAGGGATAGTGTAGTAGTGTTTGTGTGCTGAATAAACATTATGAATATGGGAATTGTGAGTAAGATATAAATGATTAAGTTCAGAATTATAGTATTGGGGTTGAATGTAATGATAGCTGCCATTCATCCTATATGGGCAATTGAGGAATATGCTAAGATTTTTCGTAGTTGAGTCTGGTTTAGTCCTCCTCAGCCACCAACCATGATTGAGAGAATGGCTACTAATATTATCATGGTTGAGTCAATTGAAGGGGAAATTTGATAGAGGATGGATAAAGGGGCTAGTTTTTGTCATGTAAGAAGAATTAGGCCCGATTTTAGGGGAACTCCTTGGGTGACTTCTGGGACTCAAAAATGAAATGGAGCTATTCCTAGCTTAATAATTAGGGCTAGTATGATTATGATTGGGGTAAAGTTATTTTGTGGGTTAATTAATGTTCATTGGCCTGAGTCAAGGATATTGAGTGTAATTGCTATCATTAAAATTATTGATGCTGTGGCTTGTGTTAGAAAATATTTAGTTGCGGCTTCTGTTGATCGTGGTGTGGCTTTATTAATTAAGATGGGAATAATAGCTAATATATTTATTTCTAGTCCGATTCACATAGTCAGTCAATGAGAGCTGAATATAGTAATTATTGTGCCTAGGAATAAGGTAAATAGAATAATGGAAAAGATTAGGGGGTTAATTAGTACGGGAAGGGTATAAACCAACATTTTCGGGGTATGGGCCCGATAGCTTATTTAGCTGACCTTACTGAGTGATTTTAGAATTTGGTGTATTTGGTAGCACGAGGAATTTTGAGTTCCTAGGAGTGGGTTCAAGGCCTATAGTTCTAGAAATAAGAGGGTTTAAACCTCTATGATTTACTCTATCAAAGTAACTCTTTTGTCAGACATATTTCTATATGTGAGGGGGGATACTTGAAAGTATAATAGGTATAGAGATGTATCATATGCATAAGGCTAGTGTTAGGGGCAGGAAGCTTTTTCATAGAAGATGCATGAGTTGATCATAACGGAATCGAGGGTAAGATGCTCGGATTCATAGGAATGTTATTGTTAGTAGGAGAGTTTTAGTGGCGAAGTTGATTGTAAATATTTCTGGATTAGTGTGACTGTGGAATGAGCCTAGGAATAAGATAGCTGTAAGGGCGTTCATTATAATAATGTTAGTGTATTCAGCTAAGAAAAATAGGGCAAATGGGCCACCTGCATATTCTACATTAAACCCGGAGACAAGTTCCGATTCACCTTCAGTAAGATCAAAGGGGGCTCGGTTTGTTTCTGCTAGGGTTGAAATAAATCATATTATGGCTAGGGGTCATGCTGGGAAGAGGATTCACATGTATTCTTGTGTTGTGATAAGAGATGAAAGTGTAAATGAGCCATTTATTAATAGAACACATAGGAGGATAATTGCTAATGTGACTTCGTATGAAATGGTTTGTGCAACTGCTCGGAGAGCTCCAAATAGTGCGTACTTTGAGTTGGACGCTCAACCTGATCATAAGATTGAGTAGACTGCTAAGCTAGAGGTTGCTAAGATAAACAATACGCCTATGTTGAGATTAATTAATGGATATGGCATGGGGATGGGGAGTCATATTGAGAGTGCTAAGGTTAGTGCTAGAGTTGGGGCGATGATGAAGAGGAGTGATGATGATGTTAGGGGTCGTAGGGGTTCCTTAGTGAATAGTTTAATAGCGTCTGCAATTGGTTGGAGAAGCCCATAGGGGCCTACAATGTTTGGGCCCTTACGAAGTTGTATATAGCCTAGGATTTTTCGTTCTACTAAGGTTAGGAAGGCTATAGCTAGAAGTACAGGTAAAATTAAGAGAAATGTATTGATTAGGAACATGCTGTTAAGGAGAGGAGTTGAACCTCTGATTATAAAGTTTTAAGTTTTATGCAATTACCGGGCTCTGCCACCTTAACAAACCCTGGTCTAGGGTGGTATTTGGGTAAGTGTATTAGATTAAGATTATTTCATCTTTTAAACTTAGAGCTCTGTAGGGCAGTAGGCTCCATTTCTCTTGTCCTTTCGTACTGGGAGAAATACTTAATAGATAGAAACCGACCTGGATTACTCCGGTCTGAACTCAGATCACGTAGGACTTTAATCGTTGAACAAACGAACCTTTAATAGCGGTTGCACCATTGGGATGTCCTGATCCAACATCGAGGTCGTAAACCCTATTGTCGATGGGAACTCTAAAATAGGATTGCGCTGTTATCCCTAGGGTAACTTGTTCCGTTGATCAAAAGGATTTGGGTCAATTTATGATTTCTAATGCTTTGACTTGTTGAGTCTAGGCTTTAATCATTCGGAGGTTGGTTTTTGCTCCGAGGTCACCCCAACCAAAATTTTTAATTCAGGGATTTTCTTGGTTAAGCTCCTGTGGAGTGAAGTTGTGAAAATATTGAATTAAATAATTAAAGCTCCATAGGGTCTTCTCGTCTTATTGTTTTATCCCCGCCTCTTCACGGGGAGGTCAATTTCACTGATTGGAAGGAAGAGACAGTTAAACCCTCGTGTTGCCATTCATGCTAGTCCCTAATTAAGGAACAAGTGATTATGCTACCTTTGCACGGTCAGGATACCGCGGCCGTTAAACGTTTGTCACTGGGCAGGCAGTGCCTCTAATACTAGTAATGCTAGAGGTGATGTTTTTGGTAAACAGGCGGGGTTAAAGTTTGCCGAGTTCCTTTTCCTTCTTTTAATCTTTCCTATAAGTGCACACCTGTGTTGGGTCAACAGTAGAAGTTAATAGAGAGTTAATTTGTAGAGTTTTTCTATTACTAGTTGTTAACTATCAGCGGGCATCCGATCTGATATAGGCTTGTGCAAGGAGAATTAAATTCTTGTTACTCATATTAGCATTATTTCTTCTATAAGTTTATAGATTAGTCCAGTTAGGGGTTATAAGAGTTCGTTCTTAAATCTAGGAATTAAGTTAATTTTGACTGTTGAGCTTTAACGCTTTCTTAATTGATGGCTGCTTTTAGGCCAACTATGGGTTTAAAATGACTTACTCATTATAAAAGGCTGTATCCTATTTCTAAAGAGCTGTCCCTCTTTAGAGTAACATTTAAACTTTCATTAGGGTTAGGTGTCCTTTAGGAAAATTTAAAGTTGAACTAAAATTCTATTCTGGACAACCAGCTATCACCAGGCTCGGTTGGCTTTTCACCTCTATCTACAAGTCTTCCCACCATTTTGCTACATGGACGGGTTCGTTCTTGCAACTGCTCGTAGATAGCTCGTCTGGTTTCGGGGTTTTTAACTAAAATTCTTTTTGCTAAGAGTTTTCTAGCTAATTCATTATGCAAAAGGTAAGAGTAGTAATCTCTGCTTTTTTGTGCTATTAATTAATCTTTCATCTTTCCCTTACGGTACTTTATCTATAGCGCCTAAGACAAATTTCTATCTCCTATACTTTTATTTGTAAGGTGAATGTTTTAGTTTAGTGGTTAGTTGTGGTTAAGTGTAAGTTTGGTAGGGCTAGTATTGGCTCAGAGTGGTCATAGAATGAAATCTCTTGGGTGTAAGCCAAGTGCTTTAAGTTAAGCTACACTCTGTAATGTCCAAGCACACTTTCCAGTATGCTTACCTTGTTACGACTTATCTCCTCTTATACCTGTTTATTTAAGAATTATTTATAATTAATATTCAGTACTTGAGGAGGGCGACGGGCGGTGTGTGCGTGCTTCATGGCCTTGTTCAATTAAGCACTCTATTCTTAATTTACTGCTAAATCCTCCTTTGGTCTCTAGAGTTTCATAGGGGCTTTCGTGTATTCTAAAGTAGAAAATGTAGCCCATTGCTTTCCACTCTATAGGCTACACCTTGACCTAACGTTTTTATGGTGATGATTGAGCTTACTTTTGCTCCTTTTTAGGGTTTGCTGAAGATGGCGGTATATAGGCTGAGTTGGCAAAGAGTGGTAAGGTTTATCGGGGTTTATCGATTATAGAACAGGCTCCTCTAGGCGGGTATAAAGCACCGCCAAGTCCTTTGAGTTTTAAGCTCTGGCTTGTAGTTCTCTGGCGAATAATTTTGTTATAAAATTATTTAGGTTTAAGGCTAAGCATAGTGGGGTATCTAATCCCAGTTTGGATCTTAGCTATCGTGAGTTCGAAGGCTATAAAATCACTTTCGTCGTTTATTTTTATTTGTAACTATTACTTTTTACAGCTTAGTTGTTATTTGATTTTATTTTTGTTTTATGTTCTAATCACGCTTTACGCCGGGTGTTTATTAGTTTGGGTTAATCGTATGACCGCGGTGGCTGGCACGAAATTTACCAACCCTAGAGTAGCATAGCTTAGTCAAACTTACGTTCATTGCTAAATTTTTATCACTGCTGTATCCCTTGGGGGTGTGGTTAAGCAAGGCATCTTGAGCTACTGGTTAGTGTGCTTAATACCTGCTCCTCTTGATCAGGGGTGATATTAAGGGCATTCTCACTGGAGAGGGGAGTCTTGCATGTGTAAACTTGCTACGAAACAATAAAAAGGCTAGGACCAAACCTTTGTGTTTATGGAGCTAGGAAGCTCATCTAAGCATTTTCAGTGCTTTGCTTTTATTAAGCTACATTAAC